GCTAGTATAGTTCCCTATCCACGATTCTGCGATGTACGGAAATAAGTTTACTCGAATATAAGAGAAATCCTCTGGAGAAATAGAAAGAGTAAGTACTTTTTTGAACGTTTTCTTTATTACTTCTTTATGTACTAAAGTAACAAACATTATAATTGGATTAATAATTAATATCAGTGGATCATTTTTCAGTCATTCATTGAATGATAAATCACTACAAGTGATGGAGATACACGATTTAAATAATGGAAGATCCAATATTTGAAAATTGTATCTAAAATGACTGGAAAAGTGGAAACAAGACCAGATATAATTTGATCGTTATGAGCAAATCCAAAATCTTTGTAGATAGAGCCAAGCATTAGTTCCCAACCATGGGGCGAATGGAATCCAATACACAAATCCGTTAATAAAAGAATACAAAAAGCTTTTATCGTGTCGCTTACGTTATATAAGAATTCCTGAACCCAAGAGTTAAGAATAACAAGTTCTTCATTACCCAGAATTGAATAACCGCTTAGAATAATGAAACAGATTATATTTGTCGAGAAGTGTAAAATCATATGGATACGATCTTCATTGTGCATCTTGATCAATTGGATTGTTTCTTTGTGTATTCCTATACTAAGCTTTTGTAGATGTGGCTCCGGATATTCCTTTATCATTTCGTTCAACAGGAAGAGTTCCTCGAATTCTATGAATTGTTCTAGAATACTATTTTCTTGAATATCATTCAAGAAAGTTTCGGATTGCCTAGTATTCCACCAATTAGTAACCCAGGATTCTAGACTTTTATGAAATAAAAGAGAGATACACCCAGGCAAAAATACTATAGATGCAAGATATAGAAGGGGAATGAATGCTTTCTTTTTTTTCATTTTTTTCATCTGTGAATTCTTAATGAACCCACCTCGTTTGTAAACTCTATGCGATCCAATATTTCTATCAAGCAATGAGTTCTATTACAAGGTATCTTTCCTATGAATCTATTCACTGTTTTTTATTTGTGATGTATTGGTTATGGTTAGTCCTTGAATCTATAAAGAATATCCAAATAGAATAAGAGTCCGCCTCAAATTCGAATGAAGAAATAATAAAAAATATTATTTTGTTTACTGATATCTCAATTGAGAAAATTCGCAGCAATTGTATTGTGTCCTTTCGATGAATGTCCCAAAGAGGCCCTTTCAAGTAATGCCGTATTTCGAGACGAGCTAACTCCCTTATTTATCAAAATATCAAATGTTTCAAAAAATTGGACCTAATCCCGAAATGGAATATTTTGATATAGGAGATGCCTCTATTATTTTTTTATTTTTTACCTCCTGATGAGAAATAATTTTCAGTTCATTTCAAAATACTTCAATCGGTACACGCAAGAAATAGGCTAATTCCGCAGCTTTTTGTTCAATTTCTCGTGGAGTCAAATTCTCATCAGTACGAGTCAAGGGAATAGCTCCCTGGCCTCGGATGTCCATATAAAGGACACGCCGGGCATAAATACCCTCTTTAACTTCTATTCTGATGGACTGAACATCTTTCATAAGGAATCGAAGGAAGATGCGACGATTTTTTCCAGGAAATCCCCAACGAAAAATACACACAATTCCTTCCTTTCTATCGAATCGATCATAACCACTACCTACATTCCAGGAGATTGTGCACCACAAATAGGAACTAATAAAGAGACCTGCGATGCCATAGAAAGACATGACGATCCCTTGTGGAAAAAAACTGATTTGCTGAGACGGAAATAAAGATATCAAATTCCTACCAAGATAACTGGACGTTCCAACCAACAAGAATCCTAATGAACCTAAAAAAAGGATAAAGGCCCAGCAGAAATTACTTGTTTTTCGAGACCCCGTTATAAGTTCTATCCATATATGTTCTGATCGCCAACTCATACTAGATCCGGTTGCATTTTATTGAAATTGAGAGAATAACCCCCCAAAAATTTGACTTTACTCTTTTTCCTCATCAACTAGCACTATTCTGATGGGAACTTTTAGGCATATCATCGAATTGGCTAGATGTAAAATACTAGTATCCCCTTTATATGATCTCCTAGAGATAGTGACATGCATTTCATTGACTTTCCATTTCAGAGATCTGCGGATCTTGATCTATTTTTAAATAGCTCTAATTATTTTAAACATATAACATATTTCCACATGCATAAGAGCTCTTTCATTTACATTTAATTCATGTTCGGAAGAAGGCACATCTTATACGATATTCTACTAAATGGATATCCATTTTATGATCCATGTCTAATCTAAGTCTTGAAAAAAAAATGGCTGAGATTGGGTCGCATCGGGTTTAAAAAATCTTGTTTCTTTGAACATGAAGAGATAAAGAAGCCATTGCAATTGCCGGAAATACTAGGCCCACTAACGGCACAAAAATAGATGGTAAGTTGAGAGTTGTCATAGAATGGGTACCTCGGTTTAATATTTGTACCTGTTATTCTTAATATTATATATTTTGAAATCTATTTTAA